CAGCTAGTTTTGGTATGTTGGGGGATATCATTATTGCCGAACCCTATGCCTATATTGCATTTGCGGGTAAAAGAGTAATTGAACAAACATTGAAAAAAGCCGTGCCTGAAGGTTCACAAGCGGCTGAATCTTTATTACGTAAGGGCTTATTGGATGCAATTGTACCACGTAATCCTTTAAAAGGTGTTCTGAGTGAGTTATTTCAGCTCCATGCTTTTTTTCCTTTGAACAAAAATTAAATCAAATAGAACGGTTAGTTTATCAGAATTAAACGAAAACCCTGAAAAATTCTTTTTTCTTTCGAATCATTTTTTTATCGCTATTCTTGTTTACTACTCAGTAAACCTCTATCAACAAGATAAAAAATCAATTTTTGCTTTCGGGAAGTTCAAATTAGACTAGACAAATAAAATAAAGTTCATTTTCCTCCCTTGCTTGCATGTGTATAGATATATAAAATAGAGATATATACAGAAGAGAGTTTTTGCATTTCCCGAAAATTCCCTGTTGTTGGATCATATTCTAATCGATTTTGTAGAAATTTGTAATGGAATAAAATTTTTTCTTTATTAATGACTATTAGAAGTAGAAGAAAAAAAGAATAATAAATCTAACAAGGTGATTATGATACATCTATTTTATTTTGAAAGATTAATTAAGTCCATTTATTTAGTTTGGCGTTTCTTGTACCTATTTTTTGATTCTATTTCTATTAGGTTCTATTCTATATATTTCTATTAGGTTGTATATTAGTATTAGATATATATTTACTTAAAGATACTTAGTATAATTATATAATATATATAATAGAAATAATAAAAATAAAGATATTTTAAGATATCTTTAGAATTCAGAATATAACAATAACAGGTACAAATATTAAATTGAGGTACCCATTTTATGACAACTTTCAATAACTTACCCTCTATTTTTGTGCCTTTAGTAGGCCTAGTCTTTCCGGCAATTGCAATGGCTTCTTTATTTCTTCATATTCAAAAAAATAAGATTTTTTAGATCGGATGAGACCTAATCGTATCACTCCTTTTTTTATTTTAAAAACTTCGATTCGATAAGATCCATTTGGTAGAATATTGTATAACACATAGATTCCTACAAACATAAATAAAAAAAGCTCTTATGCATGTGTAAATGTATTATATGAGTAACAAAATTTGCGCTCTTTTGAAAAATGGATCATCATCGGGCCGATGTATGAAATTCAAGTCAATGTATTTATTTGTATGTATATAGCTATCGGGGATCATATAAAGGAAGGAGATGTTATTATTTTAGATATAAAAAATTCTATGAATTACTCCTGAGGTAAAGATTCACAACAAAATAGTTGATGAGAGTTACTTTGAAAACAAAAAAAGGAAAGTCATAGAAAACAAAAAAAGGAAAGTCATATTTTCTCAATTCCAAAAAATTGTATAACTGGATCTAATATATATGAGTTGGCGATCAGAATCTATATGGATAGAATTTATAACGGGGTCTCGAAAAACAAGTAATTTCTGCTGGGCCTTTATCCTATTTTTAGGTTCATTAGGATTCTTATTGGTTGGAACTTCCAGTTATCTTGGTAGAAATGTTATATCGTTATTTCCGTCTCAGCAAATCATTTTTTTTCCACAAGGGATTGTGATGTCTTTCTATGGTATCGCAGGTCTCTTTATTAGTTGCTATTTGTGGTGCACTATTTTGTGGAATGTGGGTAGTGGTTATGATCTTTTCGACCGAAAAGAAGGAATAGTGCGTATTTTTCGTTGGGGATTTCCTGGAAAAAGTCGTCGCATCTTTTTACGATTCCTTATGAAAGATATTCAGTCCATCAGAATAGAAGTTAAAGAGGGTGTTTCTGCTCGGCGTGTCCTTTATATGGAAATTCGAGGTCAAGGGGCTATTCCTTTAATTCGTACTGATGAGAATTTTACTACACGAGAAATTGAGCAAAAAGCTGCTGAATTGGCTTATTTCTTGCGTGTACCAATTGAAGTATTTTGAAATGAATTAATTTTAAAAGACTAAATGCTTTGGCAGTAGAAAGAAAAAACTAAATAATTTCTTTCTTTTTTTTTGTCAATTAAACATTCATCTATTCTTTTATGCTCGTTTTTTTTGATATATTTGATAGAAAGTTTCTTCATCTCGAAATTAGTATTGATCGAAAAAAGGGAGAATACCATCCTGGAAACCCAATTTTTTCTTGATTCAAATTGGAAGTGTATTCTGAGTCTATTTCTTTATTCTTTCTAGATTCAAAGCAAAGACTAAGTATTTTTTCAAAAGAAAAAGATAAAATGAATTCATAGGCTCAATACATTCTATTCGAATTAGAATAGAAACTCATGCTCGATAGAAATATTAGATCTAATAGAATCAACAACTGAGGTAGGTTCATTAACAATTCACAGATTCAAAATGGCAAAAAAGAAAGCATTCATTCCTTTTTTTTATTTTACATCTATAGTCTTTTTGCCCTGGTTGATCTCTCTCTGCTGTAATAAAAGTTTGAAAACTTGGATTACTAATTGGTGGAATACTACACAATGCGAAACTTTTTTGAATGATATTCAAGAAAAAAGTGTTCTAGAAAAATTCATACAATTAGAGGACCTATTCCAGCTCGATGAAATGATAAAGGAATACCCAGAAACCGATTTACAACAATTTCGTCTAGGAATCCACAAAGAAACGATCCAATTCATCAAGATACACAATGAGTATCGTATCCATACAATCTTGCACTTCTCGACAAATCTAATATCTTTCGTTATTCTAAGTGGTTATTCCTTTTGGGGTAAGGAAAAGCTTTTTATTCTGAATTCTTGGGTTCAAGAATTTCTATATAATTTAAGTGATACAATTAAAGCTTTTTCGATTCTTTTATTAACTGATTTATGTATCGGATTTCATTCGCCTCACGGTTGGGAACTAATGATTGGTTATATTTACAAAGATTTTGGGTTTGCTCATTATGAGCAAATTTTATCTGGTCTAGTTTCTACCTTTCCAGTCATTCTTGATACAATTTTTAAATATTGGATCTTTCGTTATTTAAATCGTGTATCTCCGTCACTTGTAGTGATTTATCATGCAATAAATGACTAAAAAATGATTCACTGATCCAATTTCTAATCTTTCGTACCTTATACATCATAACCAAATCAAAGTCGTATTTACTTTACTCTTTTTACCCATGAGGGATTCCTTGTATATTTCAACAAAAAATTTGATTTTTTTCAGTAAATGTAAATAGCAGAATTGTGGCTAGGGAAGTATATTATCGACCTACCTAACTTTATTGTAGAAATTTTCGGGATAAATGATTGGACCATGCAAACTAGAAATACCTTTTCTTGGATAAGGGAAGAGATTACTCGCTCCATATCTGTCTCACTCATGATATATATAATAACTTGGGCATCCATTTCAAGTGCATATCCGATTTTTGCCCAGCAGAATTATGAAAATCCACGCGAGGCAACTGGGCGTATTGTATGTGCCAATTGCCATTTAGCTAATAAGCCCGTGGATATTGAGGTTCCACAAACGGTACTTCCTGATACTGTATTTGAAGCAGTTGTTAAAATTCCTTATGATATGCAACTAAAGCAAGTTTTAGCTAATGGTAAAAAAGGAGCTTTGAATGTGGGAGCTGTTCTTATTTTACCCGAGGGGTTTGAATTAGCCCCTCCCGATCGTATTTCACCCGAGATGAAAGAAAAGATAGGAAATCTGTCTTTTCAGAATTATCGCCCCAATAAAAAAAATATTCTTGTGATAGGTCCTGTTCCTGGTCAAAAATATAGTGAAATAACCTTTCCTATTCTTGCCCCAGACCCTGCTACTAATAAAGATGTTCACTTCTTAAAATATCCTATATACGTAGGTGGAAACAGGGGAAGGGGTCAGATTTATCCTGATGGTAGCAAAAGTAACAATACAGTTTATAATGCTACGGCAGGAGGGATAATAAGCAAAATTTTACGAAAAGAAAAAGGGGGATACGAAATAACCATAGTGGATGCATCGAATGGACGCCAAGTGATTGATATTATCCCTCGAGGCCTAGAACTTCTTGTTTCAGAGGGCGAATCCATTAAACTCGATCAACCATTAACGAGTAATCCTAATGTAGGTGGATTTGGTCAGGGGGATGCGGAAATAGTACTTCAAGATCCATTACGTGTCCAAGGCCTTTTGTTCTTCTTAGGATCGGTTGTTTTGGCACAAATCTTTTTGGTTCTTAAAAAGAAACAGTTTGAGAAGGTTCAATTATCCGAAATGAATTTTTAGATCTGTCTATTTAGCTTTATCAAATTCGTAAAAAAGAACCAAAAAAATTATTGTTCCCAATTCGGTCTGGTCAAAAAAATTCTGAAAAGCCTTTTGCCTCTCTTTAGATTTTCTATTCCTTTTCGACCAGATGTCAGGAATTACTTGTATCATAGTCCTAATCCTAAGATGTATATTGAGAAGAATTCACTTTACCCCCTTTCTTTTTTTTTTCAATACAAATTTGAAAAATGGGAAGGGGTGTGATGTAACTCTGGCGTTATTGACCAATTGAAATTGATAGAATGTATCAATCATCAAGAGTTTGTTCTATTAGAATGGAAAAATTTGACTAGATACTAAAATAAGATAAGGAACGTAAGCGCAGAAAAAAAGGGAACCATAAATCGGCGAAACAACAAGTTTTAGGGACTGGGACTATATGGAGTATTTTTTGTCTTGCTAGTCTTCGACACAAGAAAAGGAATTTTAGACATCCTTTTCTTGTGTCGATCTTGTCCTTCTTGATTCCATTCGTTAAAAACTCCTATTCTTAGTTTACATATATATTAATATTACTGTTTCTATATATATAACGTTTTAATATATATATTAATTAATATAATAATATAATTATTAATTATATAGTATACATAGTAGTTACTTTTTGTAGTTTTCTTTTTTTTTATTTCAATTTTGATGAAATACTAAATAAATAA